CATTTCAATCGATTCAAGAACGAGACAAAGAACTAATGCCCCCTTCCGGTATCTCGATTGAAATACCTATCAATGGTATTTTTCGTAGAAATAGTATTCTTGCTTATTTCGATGATCCTCAATACAGAAAAAAGAGTTCAGGAATTACTAAATATAGGACAATTTTCAAAAAAGAGGATTTAATTGAGTATAGAGGATTCAAAGAATTTAAGCCAAAATACCAAATGAAAGTAGATCGATTTTTTTTTATTTCCGAGGAAGTGCATATTTTACCCGAATCCTCTCCCATAATGGTACGGAACAATAGTATCATTGGAGTAGATACACCAATAACTTTCAATAGAAGAAGCCGAGTAGGAGGATTGGTCCGAGTGGAAAAGAACAAAAGGGGGATTGAACTAAAAATCTTTTCGGGAGATATCCATTTTCCTGAAGAGATAGAAAAGATATCCCGACACAGTGGTATCTTGATACCACTCGGAACGGTAAAAAAAAAAAATTCTAAGGAATCAAAAAAATTGAAAAATGGGCTCTATGTCCAATGGATCGCACCTACCAAGAAAAAGTATTTTGCTTTAGTTCGACCCGTAATTATATATGAAATCGCGGACGGTATAAATTTAGTAACCCCTTTCCCCCAGGACCTGTTGCAGGAAAGGGATAATCTGGAACTTCAAGTTGTCAATTCTATTCTTTATGGAAGTGGAAAACCGATTCGGGGAATTTCTTACACAAGCATTCAATTAGTTCGAACTTGTTTCGTCTTGAATTGGGATCAAGACAAAAAAAGTTCTTCGATCGAAGAGGTCCGCGCTTCTTTTGTTGAAGTAAGTACAAATGGCATGATTCGAGATTTCCTAAGAATTGACTTAGTGAACTCCAATATTTCGTATATTCGAAAAAGGAATAATCCGTCCGGTTCAGGATTGACCTCGGATAATGAGTCAGATCGCACCAATATCAATCCATTTTTTTCTATTTATTCCAAGGTAAAGATTTCACAATCACTTAGCCCAGATCACGGAACTATTCGTATGTTGTTGAATAGAAATAAGGAATGCCGATCTTTGATAATTTTGTCATCATCTAATTGTTTTCAAACGCGTCTACTTAACGATGGAAAATATCACAATGTGATAAAAGAATCAATTAAAAGAGGTCCTCGAATTCCAATTAGGAATTCGTTAGGACCTTTAGGAATAGCCTTTCAAGTTTCAAATATTTTTTCATTTTACTATTTAATAACTCATAATCCGATCTTGGTAACGAAATATTTGCAACTTGACAATTTCAAAGAAATTTTTCAAGTATTTAAATATTATTTAATGGACGAAAACGGGAGAATTTATAAGCCCGATCTATGCAGTAACATCATTTTGACCCCATTCCATTTTAATTGGCATTTTCTCCATCATAATTACCATCCTAATTATTGTGAAAAAACATCTACAATAATTAGCCTTGGGCAATTTATTTGTGAAAATGTATGTATATCTAAAAATGGACCAAACCGAAAATCGGGTCAAGTTCTAATTGTTCAAATGGATTCTGTAGTAATAAGATCGGCTAACCCTTATTTGGCGACTCCGGGAGCAACTGTTCATGGCCATTACGGAGAAATCCTTTATGAAGGAAATACATTAGTTACATTTATATATGAAAAATCGAAATCTGGTGATATAACACAAGGTCTTCCAAAAGTAGAACAGGTGTTAGAGGTGCGTTCGATTGATTCAATATCGATGAACCTAGAAAAGAGAGTTGAGGGTTGGAACGATCATATAACAAGAATTCTTGGCATTCCATGGAGATTCTTGATTGGTGCTGAGCTAACTATAGTTCAAAGTCATATTTCTTTAGTTAATAAGATCCAAAAAGTTTATCGATCTCAGGGGGTGCAGATCCATAATAGACATATAGAAATTATTGTGCGTCAAATAACATCCAAAGTGTTGGTTTCAGAAGATGGAATGTCTAATGTTTTTTCACCCGGCGAACTAATTGGATTGTTGCGAGCTGAGCGAACGGGGCGTGCTTTGGAAGAAGCGATCTGTTACCGAGCACTATTACTGGGAATAACAAAAACATCTCTGAATACTCAAAGTTTCATATCCGAAGCGAGTTTTCAAGAAACTGCTAGAGTTTTAGCAAAGGCCGCTCTCCGGGGTCGTATTGATTGGTTGAAAGGCCTGAAAGAGAACGTTGTTCTAGGGGGAATAATACCCGTTGGTACCGGATTCAAAAAAAAATTAGTGCAGCGTTCAAGGCCAAGGCAACATTCCTTGGAAAAAAAAAGAATTTATTTGAGGGATAGATGAGAGAGATATTTTGTTCCATCACAGAGAATTATTTGATTTTTTTTTTTCATTTCAAACAATTTATGCAATACATCATAGCAATCATTTCCAGGATTTACAGGATTTAATGGTTCTTAAGAGCGGATTCATCCGCTTAATTATACGTGGTCATTTGATTTGGTAATAGTAATAAAGATACTAAC